TATTAGCGTTAGCCTTGATAGCTCTCTTCTTTAAAGCTTATGCCGTAGAAGCTGACATCAGGCTATTGGCCTTTTATCTGCATCTTCCCGAACAAGACCCGGAAGGGGTTCGCTTTCTTTGGGATGAACTCGCAAGGACTCGACCCGACGACTCCCCTAGTAGAGTGGCGTCTTTTCTAAGACTCGAGTTTTTTTTCAGTGAAACTCAAAAAAATAGCTTGAGCTCTTTTGGCTGACTTTTAGCCACGCGGGGCGGCTATCCGCATGTGTCCAAAAGTGACGTCCATTTTTTGGTAATGGGTATACTCGAGAGAAAAGTTTTTCATTCGACCTCTCCGGGTCATAGACTCCTTTTTAGTTTAGGATCCCCTTTCTACATTCAATTATTTATTGAGCCTGGTGTGGAATCACTATCATTACACATTCATTGTTGGTTTGGCTGCTGGTCTAGCGATCCTTCCTAGCCGCCGCCTAGAGTGTGCCTGCTTAAGACCGTAACGTAAGTAACTTAGTGCTCCATACGGGGGAAATGAAAGCAGAATTCGTTCGGATCCTCCCACATGTTCAATCTTTTTTTAGCGGTTTCCCCAGAGATCTTTCTAATTAATGCAACCTCCATTTTGCTCATTCATGGAGTTGTATTTAGTACCTCTAAGAAATATGATTATCCGCCGTTAGTCAGTAATGTGGGTTGGCTTGGATTACTTAGTGTTGCGCGCCTAGGAGGGCAGCGCGCTTTGGGATTCGGGGGAGCTATTCTCGCCCAGCCCCTTAACCTAATGCGGCACCAGGTTCGGACCGCAGGGAACCGTAGCATGGGGGGGCGTCTAATCCTTTTGCCGCCGCAAGGCTGGCTAATCGTACGCAGCAGGCTCGAAGACCCCTGGTTCTGGAAGGCACATGAGTCCGAACGCTATGTTGAATGTGCGACCGACACTACACTACGTAGGTACCTGTGCAGGTGAGGCGTCGGCCGGTCCTAGAAACGGCGGCAGCGGCGGGAGGAGTTAACGACCGGGCGTGCTGCAACCTAGGGATCACCAGGCAGCTCTTTCGCTCTATAGGGATCGGGGGGGCATAGCACAATTCTTCTTGGAGGAGGGTTGGTTTGCCCGGGTGACTGATCCTGCCATAATGTACTCCTACCTATAGCACCGGAACCCGAAGTCGAGCATACATAGGACGATCTTCATGCGCGAATAGCCGGGAGGAAAGGGCGGTAGATGATAATGAAAAAGGGCGCCGCGTCTGGACGGGCGGGCGGAATGGATGAGCGAAAGGTGCCATGCCATGGAGTGAGGAATAGAATATCCCGAGTCTCATGTAAGACAACTAAATGCACCTCGAGGTGCTACCGAGGAACTGGGGGACCTTCTCGAGCACAAGATAGGCAATTGAGAGATAGAGCTAGCCGGGGAATCAATGCTCCGGGCCGAAGAAAGCTTACCTCCGGCACCTGGCTTTCTCCGGCGCATATTAGCTTAGCTGCGCTTAATAGGCCGGTTTGGCTTCCTCTCTGGCGGCCACTTTCCTTATCTTACCTACGCTACACTCCCACTCCAAGCTACGCCTGCTGAGCAAGATGCATTGCGATTTCCTCTTCTGTGGACGAACCGGAATATGATCCGGGACGGGAAGAGAAAGACTTTTTTTCTCCAGCGGGCTTTCTCTCGTAAAGCCAAAGACGCCCCAAGACAAGGTACAACTGTTGGGAAGGGGACATGATCAATAGAACCTGGCTGGATCCGGGCTGGGATAGTGGTGCCCATTCCTAACCAGTTCCGAAAAGGTTCGCTCATGCTGGAGGGAACATCCCCACTTAGTGATTGGTCCGCTAGTTCGCGCAAATCCGAAGAAGTTATCACGGACGAGCCACATGCAGGGAAACTTGCACGTGTGGTTCTGGCCGGGCTTTCCTGAGGTATCTAATAACCTTGCTTCTGCTCGCCGCTGGCGCACCTCTCCTAACTATTGCCCATTTTTTCTGGAATAATCTTTTTAGGAGGGACAATTTTACATATTTCTGCCAAATCCTTCTATTATTAAGTACGGCTGGTACCATTTCGATGTGTTTCGATTCTTCCGGGTTTGATGCTTTTGAATTCATTGTATTAATTCCACTTCCTACTCGCAGTATGCTCTTTATGATCTCGGCTCATGATTCAATTGCCATGTATTTAGCTATTGAGCTTCAAAGTTTATGTTTTTATGTAATCGCAGCATCAAAAAGAAAGTCTGAATTTTCCACGGAAGCCGGCTCGAAATATTTGATCTTAGGCGCATTTTCCTCTGGAATATTATTGTTTGGGTACGACCGGACAACTACCGATATCTATTAATATTTTTTATTAGAATGTTGTTGTTAAATATATATCTATCCATCTATCTATATCGTAAACTATCGGATCGGGTATGACTTTTTTGTGAAACTTTCGGACCTCATTAGTTGTGATATTGATCTTACGGGGGGAACGAAATCAAAGAATAGTTAGACTTGTAGATACCCTCTATGTAGTTGTCTATCTAGGGCGATCGATCTACATTAAACCCTGGGGCTGTGTCTCGATCTCCTACGTGCGAAATCTGAGGGACTAGTTCCTATGGGGATTCCCCTTGGTCTAATTCCACGCCTTATGACGAAAGGGGAGTGGGCGTGGCGTAAAGTGAAGATTGAGGGAAGTAGAGAGAAATTCCCTTCTGGGGTATTCCGAAGGTGTAACCTAGGCAACGAAAAAGGGGCCCGATACTTCAACTAGAGGAGCGACCAGTTGGTTCACCAAACCCCGACCCAGCGTCACACGTTCTCCAGGTCCGAAGGGATCCAGTGCCCAACTACCGACTCCTCCCGGAATTGCATTATCGGAGCCAAGCCAGGAATGGCCGTTAGTGGACACCCACCACTTTTCACCGGTTAGAGAGGCCCTCTTTAATACATTAAGAAAAGATGTTCACAGGGGCCAGAAAGACTCGGTCATAGAAACTTAGACCACCTACGCGCTGGTAAACGAAAACCACCTCGACCGAATCATAGAAAACAACAATGTCGAATCAGGCCGCCCCTTGCCTTGAAAGAATTCACACGCGGCCACCAGCTTTCCCAATATAAGGGGAGATCCGCTGCTTACTGCTCACGGAAACGTCCGACCTATACTATAGTCAAGTCGTCCGCCTATCTTTCTGATCTCTTTTCCTTCTATTCATCAGATTTGTGGCTTTGACCAATTCAAGGTTAAAAATGGGGTTGGCTAAAAAAGGGGGAGAGAGAAGAGCTTTGGGATACGCTCACTTCTGCATTTTTTTTTAGGTTATCGAGATTCTCAATCGCTCTTTTGAGTGGGGAGGAATAGTGCGGGGATGGCGGTTCTCAGACGAGGGAATCGTTCCTCTCTAAATAAATAAAAATAGGCTAGAATGCTTCTATCGATAGAGCTTTCACGTCTGCGCATAGAATCGTTTTTTTGTCTTTTCATTCCGTTCTTACCATATCATGGGAAGTTGGGTCGGAATCCGTGTGATGGTTCGAGAGTGGTTTCAAATATTCTTCGCATCCCCAGAAAGATACATTGTTGCCATTGTTACTTGGTCGTAAAAAGGGGCACGAACAGCCTTAAGAAAAGTACTGTTCCATGTCCCAGAGGTCTTCGAGCCTTGGCATTTCGAATCCCGTGGAATGGCTGCGGTTCCAGGACTCAAATGCGTCTGGAGTCGCCAGGTGAGACATTCGGTTCACGAACCGGAGACCTATCTCCACGGAAAGCTCCTCAATTTGACCTAGTCTGTCACGCTTTGCCACCGGGATCGTTGAGACCCCATGAAGACGGCTCTCCTTCACTGGGAAGACGCGGTACTCATTTCATTAGCGAGCGTCTGGTGACCAACAATTCCCGATTCTCCTGCCTTTCTACCATAGTCTACACTTGTCCGCCCAAATGGTCGACCTTGCCAGTTGGGTCACTCGATTTTTGAGTGTTTCCTTAGCAACAGCCGCCGCAGACAGCGCTCCACTGCTATCGTCAAACTTGGGCATAGTGAAACAGGAAGAGAATTAGCAGAAATCGAAAGGGATTTACCCGCTCTGATACCTCCTAAAGCGAAATAGACACGCGCACGGGTAGAGAGTCTGCCTGAGTCGTGTGGCCCCAGGTGCTACACTACAATAGGCGTCACCTGGGTTCAGCCTTCTTCTTGCCGAATTTCGCTTCTTATTTCTCTCTCTGAGTCTCAATTTCGTTACCTTCTACTATCGATCTTCTCTTGCTGCTCGCTTCGCTTGTTTCGTTGAGCTTGCTTTCTTTCTTTTAAAGAAACTAAAGAACAGCAGCCAAATACTTTTAAATAAGAGTAATCAGGGATGCTTCCAGCAAGAACTTAGACGGTATGCGATTGATCAAGTATGTTGCGGTCAACACAACACAGCTTCTACCCCAACGAGGTACATTCATCCCAAACATCATAGCTCTAACGGTTTCCAATAAGTTAAGTATCTATTTTTCCTATCAGCTATTCCAGGAGTATACGCACAAGATCTCTGATGAACAGTGCCTCTGGAAATAAGATATTAAGAGAATTCCGTGGACATGTATTCTCTTCCAGAATCAGATCGTAAATTTCTTTTTTTTTCATTGGAAATAATGTCTGGCTTGTCGATTGTTCGTCCAGAGGAGGTGCACTTTTGACGGTTCATGCAGGCGAGATCGCCTATTTCTTTCCTCCTTCTTTCCTTACATGAATCATTAATTAGGGGGGTAGAGCGGCTCTTTCTCACGACTAGGGGGTTCTAGATAGGAAAAAAACACGCAGAGCGCTCTTCCAAAAGCCCGTTCAAACTCCTCCGTTAGAATCCCTACTGGGAACATACACGTTCTATTATTGAGGGTTTGGAGGAGGTATATTATGTCACTTCCGATCCGACTTCGTCACACGAAAGCTCGTTCAGTGATTCTACGACTCTGTGTGATCGACTATCTTCCTGTTCGGGCCCGTTCCTATACAAAGTACTCCTGTTGAACGAATAAAAACCTAAAACAAAAGACCGAGCAAGCTGCTCTGGCCTGCAAGCATCGTACTTTTTGATTACTGTATTGCTCAAAAGACCGGTTGGTTGTTTCGCCTCGCTTCCTTTCATGACAGGGTTGGCTCTCTGGAATGGTATGCCATCTTGCTGCTTTGGCATTGGCATAAGGTAGGTCTTTCTTAGAGGGCTGTTTTGCTCTGCTGTGGTGTCTGGTTGCGCGACGCGCGCCCGGGTCGATTTTAGGTCCTTGGAATTCAAATTCAAATGATAGGTTGGGTTTGTGTGTAGTGAGATTGCACATACTCTGAAGACGCAGCCTCAGCCCCAGAATGTGCATCTCCCCATTCAAATCGTTAGAAGCCTAATCTAAAGTATCAGCCAAACCGACATACCCTCTTTCTCCCAAACCCCGACCCAACAACTCTTCTTTTTCCCGAAGCTGAGCGGAAGCATATAAACAAAAGATATAGGATTAGGATATAAAAGCATTCGTAGCTGAATCAAGGAATGGGTAGGACTCAGTTCCTGGGAAGGAATCAAATTCATTCGATTCTATGTGTGGGTAAGGAATAAACAACACAAGCCCTTAAGGATGAATATAAGTGTTTTTATTTCCTTGAAAGGAAGGGAAGTTTTTCATTAAATAATTCCAAATCACCGTCGGATATATATAGGGCATCCGAATACGTTGACTCACCTTCCGAATCTGCACCCGCAGAATAAAAAAAATCTACCGAATCCTGCGCTCTTTCATCCGCAAAATCATATGAAGAAAAATTCTCCGCATCCAAAGCAGCAGCGGCTAAAGCCTCATCCGTACCTGTAGAAGAGTAACCATTTTCCGAATCTAAAGATACATACGAAGCCTACGAAGACCCTGAATCTGCGGATCCAGGGCAATGGGTGGGTTTTAGTGGGGACAGGCTATGTATGATACCGATTATGGGCGGTTCAGGGTTATGACTATTTTCAATACCTGCTTGGCTGGCGGGAACGAGTGCAGGAAGAAGGTCAAGGACGGGCAGTAGACAAAGGAAAGAGGTGAACAAGGGATGACTCCTAGAAGGGCTTAGTGGTTAGGTTGTGCACGTGAAGTTGCTGTTGAAGAAATGCCACATCACAGCTTTCACTAATAGACAGATGGGACAGCTTTCAATAGAACATAGAGCTCCGCCTTTTCTTTCCTTTCAAAGCTGCTTTCCCGCTATGGGGATTAGATTAAGGGCAAGTCCTTACACTGCTTTCAGTCAATTAAGGCTAACCTGATCGTGCATTCAATAGGCTACTCGAAACAAAGAGTGACCTCATCTCGCAAAAAGAGCATAGGTGGATTTTAGTAAGTGATCACTAAACCTTCGTCTGCAGTCTTTTTCGTTACTCCGTTCGGAGGTGAAAACACCTGGAAACGAGCTTGACTGTATGCTTTTAAGCCGATGTCGTAAAACCGCGAGGTTTTTTTAACCCTAGGTTGAACGAGTAACAAGAAGACTAGTGGACAGAGCGAAGAAAAGACGGCAGTGATTGAGGATGAGAAGAAGTTGGCTCGTATGAGTTGTGAAGGAAGTGAATGGTTCTCTATTGGTTGGAGTGGGCTTAGTTGATAAATGATGTCACGATTGGTATCAATTTTAAGGAGAGGAGGGAAAGCACATAAGCAGTCACGCTAGCACGCAAGTCAGCTAGGCATAGGCAACTACTCTCCTTTCCGCTAGGCACACAGGGAAGCAGATGAGGCAATAGATCAGGTAAGTTGCTCCCTCGCCACAGCAACTTGAACAATTTCTCAATGCCTTCCCGTATCAGCTTATCCACCACTACCTTCATCACCAGCACCAGCAGCAGCAGCAGAGACGGTAGCTTCATAGGTAGTTTAGCTAGTCGGTTCAGTATCAGTATATTCAGCATAAGTTGTTGATTCTGTTGACCAAGATAGAGGAGCACTCCCCACGGATCAGCCTCACCATCATGCAAATGCAGAGGTATCTCATTTGCGCAGAGCTTGCTACCAACCTTACAGATCCAACTCAATCTTTTACACCGATGTATCGTACTCTCTCGACCCGGCTTATCTCATAGAAAGATTACCCCAAACAACCGGCTTCACGGCAGCCTTGACCTTCGGATTGGTTGCGCCCACTTCGGGTTGACTTAGAGTTTGACCTTACTGACGCTCGTGTCCCGATCAAGATTCGAACCAGCTATCTTTTTTTTAGCAAGGTACCAGCATTGATCAAATAGCAAAAATTGCATTTCCTATTGATTTGTCCCCTGGACTTGACCTATTCTGATCGTAATGGATGACCCTCGAAACCATAATCTGTTGATATACGGCGTAGATCCGGATATGAAAAAAAACTAGCCCCTATGGCCCCTCTCCCACTCCTGGACTCGCTTGACTAAGGTGTCAGCGGCCGCTTTCCCGCCTGGAGGTTCCTTGAATATTAGAAAAAAGGTCCATGAACATAGGTTTAGCGTCTTCCACTGAA